TTGTTGGGGATAGAGGGACTTGAACCCTCACGATTTCTAAAGTCGACGGATTTTCCTCTTACTATAAATTTCATTGTTGTCGGTATTGACATGTAGAACGGGACTCTCTCTTTATTCTCGTCCGATTAATCAGTTTTTCAAAAGATCTATCAAACTCTGGAATGAATGATTTGATCACTGAATGTTCGATTTTTCCTTCAACTTCGATTGGAATGGATTCACAATAACTCTGAATTTTTTCTTTCATATATATATTCGATAGATTCGGGTCGTGATTAATCGTTTGATATGTTAGTATGTATACGTACGTATTAGATATATAGGGCCGTCCTTTCTGTAATTTCGATAGAGGGATTCCAGCTACCAACACAACGTAGTCAACTCCATTCGTTAGAACAGCTTCCATTGAGTCTCTGCACCTATCCTTTATTTATTCATGTTTTATAAACTCTTGTTTTCAAAATAAAGATTTGGCTCAGGATTGCCCATTTTTAATTCCAGGGTTTCTCTGAATTTGGAAGTTACCACCTAGTAGGTTTCCATACCAAGGCTCAAGCCAATCAAGTCCGTAGCGTCTACCAATTTCGCCATATCCCCCTTTGATTTGAGACCAAGATCCAGTTGGAATTCCACCCATCTCTTTCATTTATTTTGGAACCGTTGAATTCATTAGATAATGATTCCCATATCGAAAAAGTATATGCTGTTATTTTCTTTTTTTGGCGATCCTCTATCAGTTTATCTCTATTGGATAAAACTTGTTTCAATCATCAATGATTCTATCATTGATGTATCCGCAATTCAATATGGATAGATATATCCCACATATATATGTTTTTCCCTCCCTTTCTTTTTTACAGTGCGATTTGGAATACTGGAACGGTCGATATTCATTCTTTTTTTTTCGTCCTATCTCTTCCTTTTCCGAATGAAACCAGAAAAATGTCTTATTCTAATTTGGATTGTGTATCTTTATCCTTATCTTATCCTTTTCTTAGGACCGATCCGCTCGCTATAATTATTGCTATAACTGCTTTACTTTAATTTACTTTAATTTAAATTTAAGAAATAAATACTTTTTATATGTAGTTATATCTATATCATTATATCTAATATAACTAATGATATAGATATAATGATATAGATATAACTATAGAACTATGAATTATATAGTTAATATTAAATTAATAGCTAATAGCTGAGCTAAGATCCAGTAGTTTCCTGAATTCCTATACACTATTTCCATTTGTTATACTATTTCTATTTCTGTTATGTGAGCCCGCTTAGCTCAGAGGTTAGAGCATCGCATTTGTAATGCGATGGTCATCGGTTCGATTCCGATAGCCGGCTTTTTTTTTTCTCTATCGATTTTTCCATGATTGATAATCTTTCCTTTTCTCAAAATCCAAATGTTGGATCACCGATCTATTATGTCGTGGTAACTTGTAACTATGAATAAAAAATGGATTGGAGCAATTAGATCTCTACAGAACAAATCATAAAACGGAGCCTCAACTTCCTATATATACATATACAAAGAATCCGGATATTAATAGAATTCATTTCATTCTACTTTGTAATACTTCAGTAAATTTAGCTTTGCTTTGTTTATTCTTTAGTTCAGTCTTAATTTAAGATTTATTCTGTAAAATGAAATTTCAATAAAATAAAAAAGGAGTCTTTATGTCTCGTTACCGAGGACCTCGTTTCAAAAAAATACGCCGTCTGGGGACTTTACCAGGACTAACTAGTAAAAGACCTAAATCCGGAAGTGATCTTAAAACCCAATTGCGTTCTGGGAAAAGATCGCAATATCGTATTCGTCTAGAAGAAAAACAGAAATTGCGTTTTCATTATGGTCTGACGGAGCGACAATTAGTTAGATATGTACATATCGCTGGAAAAGCCAAAGGTTCAACAGGTCAGGTTTTACTACAACTACTTGAGATGCGTTTGGATAACATCCTTTTTCGATTGGGTATGGCTTCGACCATTCCTGGAGCTAGGCAATTAGTTAACCATAGACATATTTTAGTTAATGGTCGTATAGTGGATATACCAAGTTATCGTTGCAAACCCCGAGATATTATTACTACGAAGGATAAACAAAGATCGAAAGCTCTGATTCAAAATTATATTGCTTCATCCCCCCCCGAGGAATTGCCAAAACATTTGACTATTGACTCATTCCAATATAAAGGATTAGTAAATCAAATAATAGATAGTAAATGGATCGGTTTGAAAATAAATGAGTTGTTAGTCGTAGAATATTATTCCCGCCAGACTTGAACCTAACGAAAATAACAAAGAAAGATTCAGAGAATTTTGCCCTCTTTTCGGCGAAGTAAATAGATCTAAGGGCCTTGATCCGCATTTTTCTCATTCACGTATTACAAATAGATCAGCAGCAGGATTTTATTTCTTTTTTGCTCTTTCTGATATTTGTATTTTACGTACCGCAGTAATGTAATTAGGAATAGAGAATTTCTGGAATAGAGAATTTCTATCAAATAAAAGTCTTATTGCTGGATAATGGTATCCGTTGAGAGAATTTGATTTGATACATTGTGGTCGGTAACGTTGGTGAATTAACAGAAACGGAAAGAGAGGGATTCGAACCCTCGGTAAACAAAAGCCTACATAGCAGTTCCAATGCTACGCCTTGAACCACTCGGCCATCTCTCCTACATGATCTTATTATTGACCAGAAACCGAGTGAATAGCGAGTCATTCATATTATTGCGGTACAGGTATGACCGATCAATGGTTCCATAGGAATAATTCCTTTCAAATTTCCTATTTCTCAACACCAACTTCTCTCATCAGCTACCCCATGGATCTATTACAAATTCATGAATCGTCCCATGGATTTTGATTTCCATTGTATGGCATATGACGTATACATGTCATGTAAACAAAACGTATGGTTACTCTACTCTATTTTATCATGGAATAACTATTCTTTTTCCTCTTTGGATCATAACCAAATGAAAACTTCTCGAGTTATCAAAATCCGTAGTAAAAGAAAGTCCTTGGTTATTCAACTTAGATGAAATCTTAGATGAAATAGTAATAGTTCCATTCATTGGTATACTACAAAATTGTAATGAAATCCAATCTGATTCAAATATTTCATATCTTTCCTTGTCCAAACAAAATGGGACAATTTGAGCGGAAGGTCCACATTTTTAGAATTAGTCTGTTTTATGTTATTTCGTATTGTACAATTCCTTTGTTTGTGGGAACATTTTACCCGAAGGGTAATGAAAAGAGTTCTAATTATAGATTATAGAAAGGATTGCTAATTATGCCTAGATCTCGGATAAATGTAAATTTTATTGATAAGACCTCTTCAATTGTAGCCAATATTCTATTACGAATAATTCCGACAACTTCAGGAGAAAAAAAGGCATTTACCTATTACAGAGATGGTGCGATTTGATTCTTTTTCTTCTTTTTTTTTTTTTTAGACTTCAGTATTATGAGAAAGAGACGTGATTCGGGATAGAAAGAACCAAATTATTGAAATAAACCTACGCTTGGTGAAGGTGAGTTTGAAGATAGAACAATTCCTTCTGTCGTGTATCCTCGATTGATGCAGCCTCGGATGCTTCAATTGTTAATTTGAGTATTGAGCGAAAGGTTACACCTATGGGTTCTATATTGTAGGTCAATCCTATTCCACTAGTACCAATAGGCAGCATAGGGGAAGAAGCACTACACCAAGGAATCAACAATACGAAAACTTTGTTATAAATTTCCCTTTTCCTTATTGGTATCGGGACTAACAAGAATGGTTGGGACAACAAACATCCATCTCGTTCGTACTTTGGATACCCGTATAACCATCAAAGATCGTTGAAGTGACTAATTCCTGAAAATAGGAGGCGTTGAGGACAAAGAAATTGTTGGAGTTACCATTTCCATCTAGCACTAATACGATTGGTGTTAAAAAAACCTCTTGCGGGAAGGCTGGCTAGAGATTTCTTGTAAAAATACCAGCTCCTGTCAGTTCATAATGAGATGAGAATAGTTAAATTGGAATTCCATGGATTATTCCCCTTAGTACTATGCACAGAAGGGGGGAGCCGTATGAGATGAAAATCTCACGTACGGTTCTGGAACGGAGATTCTTTGAATAGAATGAACGACCGTAACGGATGTTGGCTCAATCCGAAGGAAATTATGCGGAAGCTTTACAGAATTATTATGAAGCTACGCGACCAGAAATTGATCCCTATGATCGAAGTTATATACTCTATAACATAGGCCTTATACACACAAGCAACGGAGAGCATACAAAGGCTTTGGAATATTATTTCCAGGCACTAGAACGAAACCCATTTTTACCGCAAGCTTTTAATAATATGGCCGTGATCTGTCATTACGTGCGACTATCTCCACTATAGAAAGAAGGAAAAAAAGATCAAATCAACTAGTAAATACTATAAAAAAATGGGCTTTCTACATATGCATCGTTCAAAGCAACGATTTTGATCAGCTGTAGCAAGGAAAGAGACTTCACAAGAACCAAAATCGGAAGAAATAGGTACGGCCTATATATTCTATGGATAAAGGATCGAATTGATAGAGAAAGCACCGTAAAGATCAATTAGCGAGCTATTGGGTCGATACAGTTAAGAACTGCTTACTTATGTCATGATATGGGATAAAAGTTAGGAATCAACTTATGTAATAGAGTCGATCCACTAAGGTATTGAGCAGCGGTGTAGCATCAGATCCCAAAGATAGTAAGTTCTTTTTTTTTTCTTATGGAGGAAAAAAGTCTTTTTCAAAAATTCTATATGAATTTCATATATGAAACCGGGATAGTTACCTTTCAGAAAATTCTAACGATATAGGGGAATATCTATGCTTCATTCGTCTGAAGGTGGGAAAAAAGAGAAAACTGATTATTGATCAAAATAAGAGTTTGAAACTTAATGTAATTAACTTCTTTTGTTTTTGTTAACACAAGAAAAAATCGGGATAGATTTATG